AAGTGTTCGGATCTATTATGACATAGCCATGAGGCGCTCAACGGACCTTTTGAATCTTATAAAACCTTTTTCGTGCTTTGAATTGATGGAAAAACCATTTTTTTTGTGCAACCTAGTGTATTAATATCGCAATTAGAAGTTCCTAGATGTCGGTATGTCTTCCATTCCATGCAAGATATTCATTATTGACTCGATTCTTACTCTATTCCAAATTACAAAGGCAGTGATTCCTAATGTAATATTCCAGGATCTCTATTTTTAGTCATTCGCAAGTGAGTTTTAATAGCAGAACAGAAAAAGAAATATATATTGTTTACTCTATCTGCGTATCGTTTCTACCCCAAAAATACCAGACGAAATAGAAAATGGTCTTCGAAAGGAAAAGATATAATGAAATTCTTTGATTGTTTTTCCCCAATAAATGATCCGTTTTATTTGATGGAGACAACAAACAATTATATTAATTATAAAAAAAATTCAAAAAAAATATAATAAAAATAAAGTAAATAAAAAGAAAAAAGAGTGCTCTTATTCGAAACGTCTCGTGATCTTCAACCAATTTTGCGCTTCAATATAATTCCCAGGCGTAAGCGCTATAGCTTGTTTCCAATACTCAGCGGCTTGATCGAACCAAGCCTCCGCAATTTCAGAATCTCCCTGTCGAATGGCCTGTTCTCCCCGGTCGGAATAGGTGGTTCAATTCCTTCCCTTAGAACCGTACTTGAGAGTTTCCTACCTCATACGGCTCCGCATTCAATTCTTGTGGTGTCCCATTTTTTGAATCTACTCTATCTAATTGAATGAGATTTCTCATAGATCTATCCCATTTTTTCTCGGGTTAACCAAAAGAGGTTAATTATATGAGTTTCAAACTTGAATATTGATTAATAATCCGTTTTTTAGTTTTATCTTTTCTCCCACCTTCAGAATAATAAAGCATAAGCATTTCCACTCTCGCTCGAATTTTCTGAAAGTTAACTATCTCGGTTTCATAGAGAAATTAATATAGAATTTTCGAAAAAGACTTTTCTTTATTATGAAGAAAAGTCTTACTATCCTTGGGATCTGATGCTACACCGCTGCTCAATCCCTTAGGGGATCGCCTTTATTACATAAGTCGATTCCTAACTTTTATCTTATATCATGACATAAGTAAGTAAGCAGTTCTTATTGTATCGGCCCAAAACCTCACTAATTGATCTTTACGGTGCTTTCTCTATCAATTAGATCCTTTATCCATAGAATAAAGTATCTAGGCATATCTATTTCTTCATATTTCGACTTCTATGAAGTTCCTTTTTTCTTTGCTACAGCTGATAAAAATCGTTTTTTTGACGATGCATATGTAGAAAGCCTTTTTTCTAGTAATTTTTTCTAGTATTTACTAGCGGATTAGCTCTTTTCTCTTTCCCTTTTTCTTTCTATAGTGGAGATAGTCGCACGTAATGACAGATCACAGCCATATTATTAAAAGCTTGTGGTAAGAACGGGTTTCGTTCTAGTGCCCGAAAATAATATTCCAAAGCTTTCGTATGTTCTCCATTACTTGTGTGGATAAGGCCTATGTTATAGAGTATATAGCTTCGATCATAGGGATCAATTTCTAGTCGCATAGCTTCATAATAATTCTGTAAAGCTTCCGCATAATTGCCTTCGGATTGAGCCGACATCCGTTACGGTCGTCGTTCGATTCAAAGAATCTCCGTTTCAGAACCGTACATGAGATTTTCACCTCATACGGCTCCTCCCTTATGTGCATAATGAGAATAATACATGGAATCAAAAAAGATTGAAATATTCTCGTTATTGACTGAGCGGGGCTAGTGTTTTTACAAGAAATCTCTAGCCAACCTTCCTGCAAAAGATCTTTTCTTAACATCAAACGTGTTGATACTAGATAAAAAAAATGGTAACTTCAACAATTTCTTTGTCCCTCACGCCCCTTAATTTCCAGGAATTCGTCACTTCAACAGTCTTCGATGGTTATACGTGTATCCAAAATACGAACGAGATGGATGTTTGTTGGCCCAACCATTTTTCTTAGTTCCGATCTTGATAAGGAAAGGGCATAATTTCATTTCTAACAAAGTTTTCGTGTTGTTGATTCCTAGGCGTAGTGCTTCTTCCTCTATGCCGCCTATAGGTACTAATGGAATAGGGTTGGGTTGACCTTGCAATACATAACCCATAGGTGTAACCTTTCGCTCAATACTCGAATCGACAATTGAAGCATCTGAGACTGCATTAATCGAGGATACACGACAGAAGGAGTTGTTTTTTTTTACAAACTTCACCTTCAAAAAGCGTAGATTTATTTCAAAAACTTTTTTCTTTATTTTCTATCCCGAATCATGCGTCTTTCTTCTAAGGCTGAAATAAGGAAAATAATAAAAAAATAATAATCAAATCGCACCATCTCTGTAATAGGTAAATGCCTCTTTTTCCCCTGAAGTTGTCGGAATTATTCGTAATAAGATATTGGCTACAATTGAAAAGGTCT